TAACACCTGTTCCACTTTTGGAAGACCTTGCGTTATATCACCAGATCTTGATTTTTCATATATAAATGTAACTAATGTATCTCCTTCGTAAAGGATTTCCCCATAATGTCCATGAACGGTTGCTCCTGGAGTAGCCAAATAAGGCTTAGCTGATCGTATTACCACAGAGTCAACTTGAAGAATTAGAACTTGACCCGATTTTAAATGTGGTCCTTTTTTGGCTATACATACATTTTCACAAAGAAACTGCCCAAGACTAACAATTGTAGATCTCTCTTCACAATAATTGTAATGGATAAAATACCAATTCAAATTGAATGGATTCAAAATAATGTTACTGCATGAATAGGGATTATAAATTTTACCTTTTTCATCCAGTAAATAATATTTAAGTATTTGAAAACTCTGTTTTAAATTGTCAAGTTGCAAATAGTTAGTTAGTAAGATCTGATTATGGGTTATTAAATGGGAAAATAAATCCAAATTAGAAATTGGAAAGCCTGTTCCTAAGGGGCCCAACGAATTACTAATTGGAATTAGGGGGTCCTTTTTGATTGATTCTTTTATTATATTGGGAGATTTTACATCGTTGAATGGACCTATTCGAGAACAATTGGATGATGACAAAATTATCAAAGATTGAGAGTCCTTATTTCGATTCAACAACGTATGAATAGTCCCTTGATTTGGATTAACGGATTCTTGAATGGTTGCTTTGGAATAGGAATGAATGGAAGAAAACGGATTGACATTAGCGCGATCTGATCCATTCTCAGATATCAATCCTGCACCCGACAGATCGTTCCTTTTTCCGGTATACGAAATAGGTGACTTCGCTAAGTCGATTCTTAGAAAATCTCTAATCAAACCATTTGTCCTTATTTCAACAAAGGAAGCACAGGCCTTTTCGATCTTTTTGTCTTGGTCCCAATTCAACACTAAACAAGTCCGAACTAATTGAATACTTGTGTCCCAAATTTCAAGAATTGGGTCGTAATAAAGGATATAATTGACAACTCGAAGTTGTAGATTATCACTTTCCTGCAAGAGATCCGGCGGGAAAAGTCTTCCTAAATTTATACCGTCCGTTTTTTTATATGGGACTACAGGTTGAACCAAAACAAAATATTTTTTTTCATACCTGGAAAGTTTCATTCGTTGGATATAGAGCCAATTTTTCAATTTTTTGTATTCTTTGCAATTTTGTTTTCCCCCTCCTGGTGGTATCAATCGGAATGCCTTATTTGTCTTTCCAGGAAAATGTATATCTCCGGAAAAGATTATCAGTTTAATTTTTTCTGCTTTTTTCTTGATTCGAACCAATCCGGCTACCCGACTTCTTCTATTTAAAGTGATTTGCGTATCTACCCCAATAATACTATTGTGCCGTACCATTATGGACGAAGATTCGTCCAAAATGTGAACTTCCATGGGAATAAAAAAAAATGGATTTACTTCCTTTTGGTATTTTGGCCAAAATACCTTGACTCCTCGATACTCAATCAAATCCTCTTCGTTGACGATTGAATTAAGTTCTCTAGTCTCATATTTAGTAAGTCCCGAGCTCTTTCTTATATATCGAGGATCATCGAAATAAGCAAGAATACTATTTCTACGCAGAATACCATTTCTGGGGATTTCAATTGAGATACCTGAAGAAGGTATTAGTTGGTTCTCGCCTTCTTGAAGCAATTCGAGTGGGATGATGAATCTATTTCTTCGCCTCTTCGCCAATAAATCAGAATTTCCCTCGAGAATGGCCGGATTACAACGACCAGTACATGTCATTCGATTAAGTTCTGAATAATCGGGAATCCTATCTCCCTTTTGATTTTTACCAGAAAAATACGAACTAAAAAATTTGTGTCTCGCTTGATTATTAGTTACTGAGGGATTAGAAATATATCTTCGCTTAACAGAAAGAGAATAAGCGTTCATTTGATCTTGATCCTTGTGGATCGAACAGGGTCCTAGACTGGATCTCCAGGGCTCCCCTAATAATATCCATAAATGACTTGTTTTTGGTAAGAGATGAATATTACCATATGTAAATTCAGGTGCATGGTACACATCGGTATTCCAGTGCATTTCGCCCTCTGAGTCAGAATAAATATGTTTTCGAACCTTCTCTTTCAAATTCAAAGTGGATGTTCTCGCGCGAATCTCAGCAATGACTTGTTCTGATTCTACATACTGATCGTTTTGAACTAAAAGAAAACTTTTGGGCGGAATACACACATTGTGTATAATATCTTCACTCTCAATAGTTACATACAAGTCTCTAGAACATAGAAAAGCAGGATGTCCATGACGTGTACGTGTCGGATGAACTAAATCCTCATTAAATTTGATTTTTCCATTAGAAGGGGCTCGCACATGTTCTGCAGTACCCCCTGTGAATACTCCGCCGGTATGAAAAGTTCTTAATGTTAATTGAGTGCCCGGTTCTCCAATAGATTGACCTGCAATAATACCAACAGCTTCTCCCAATTCGACCAGGTCGTCATGAGCTGGACTCCGGCCATAACATAATTGACAAATCCAAGATGTACTCCTACAAGTAAAGGGGGTTCGAATAGAGATTGGTTGTGCTCTAAAAGTGATGAATCTATTGACAAGTCCAATCCCAATATCTTGATTTCTAGTAGCAATGCATCGCGAACCTATATATATATCATCTGCTAATACACGCCCAATTAATGTTTGGATAAAAATCCTGTCCGCCATCATTCCATTTCGAGGACTTACAGAAAAACCTCGAACGGTGCCACAATCTGTTCGACGTACAACAATGTGTTGAACTACTTCAACAAGTCTGCGCGTGAGATATCCTGCATCTGATGTTCGGATAGCGGTATCCACAACTCCTTTACGGGCTCCGTAGCAAGAAATAATATATTCTGTTAAAGAGAGCCCTTCGCGTAAATTGCTTTGAATGGGTAAATCAATCATTTGACCTTGGGGATCCGACATTAATCCTCTCATACCTACTAATTGATGTACCTGAGATGCATTTCCTCTGGCTCCCGAAAAAGACATTATATGAACTGGATTAAAAGGATCGGTCATCCGAAAATTTGGATTCATTTCTTGTCGCAAATATTCACTTGTGGCATACCATATCTCGATCGATTGACGTAATTTTTCTACCGCGTGTACATTCCCATAATGATGGTGTTTTTCCAAAATAAAACTTTGTTGTTCAGCGTCTTGAACTAGCCATCTTTTAGAAGGTATTGTTAAAAGATCATCAATTCCTAATGAAATGGATGCGGCGGTAGCTTGTCGGAAACCCAGAGTCTTTACTTGATCCAGGATATGTGATGTATATCCTATTCCATAGTGATCAATAAATCGACTAATAAGTCGTTTCATGGCAGTTCCGTCTATCACTTTATTGTGAAAGACCTGAGTGGGCCGTTCTGCCATCAGTACCTCCATATTGCGCTGAGTAGAATTTGACAATGGGTTTGAGTCAGTGATTGGAAAACTTCCTTTTCTAGATCTTGATTTACGTATAAATTCCGCAATTATGGTCCTAGTTAACCCGGCGAGACTCGAATTCCCGCGGGTAGCATAGAATTACAACAGCCCTGCCAAAACCCCTGTATGGCTTCTTCTATTTCTCGATAAAGAGAAATATGACCAAGAGTGGTTCGAATATATATATATATAATTTCCCTTTTTATACTTCTTACTATTAGATAGTGTCCATAAATCTCATAATAGGTACCCAAAGATTCATAGTGAATTTCGATGGGAGCTTCTCTTGCAGCAATAACGCGTTGATCTAGTCGCCACCGCAGCCACAAAGCACTACCTAAATTGATTTGTTTTTGCCGATAAGCGCCAATTGCATCATAGGCATTACAAAAAAAGGGTTCTTTTTTTTTTGTATACTTATTATTTTCATTTTGATAGTTTCTACGATTACATGGATTATACCTATTTACACAAATACCGCGACGATTACCACTCGTTAAGACATAGAGTCCACTAAGCATATCTTGAGTTGGTGCAGAAATGGGATCTCCAATAGTTGGAGACAAAAGATTCATATGAGAAAACATAAGTAAACGTGCCTCTGCTTGAGCCTCCAAAGATAAAGGCACATGAACAGCCATTTGATCCCCGTCAAAGTCTGCATTAAAGCCCTTACAAACTAATGGATGTAAACAAATAGCACGCCCCTCCACTAAAACAGGGAGAAATGCCTGTATGCCTAATCTATGCAGAGTAGGCGCTCTATTCAGCAATACAGGATGGTCATCCAGAATTTCCTGAAGTATTTCCCATACAATCGGTTTTTTTTTTCGAATTTGACTCTTAGCAACTCCTATGTTCGAAGCAAGATGTTTTCTAATTAGGTCACGAATTACAAATGCCTGGAAAAGTTCTATTGCTATTTCGCGAGGCAATCCACATCGATGTAAGGAAAGTGAAGGGCCCACGACAATCACAGACCGCCCTGAATAATCGACCCGTTTACCAAGCAGAGTCTCGCGAACTCTTCCTTCTTTACCTTCAATTACATCTGAAAGCGACTTGTAAACTCTATTATGATCGTCCCTCATTGGTTGTCCGCAGATTCCATTATCAAGAAGTGCATCCACGGCTTCTTGTAGCAATTTTTCCTGAGATATTATTAATTCTTCTGGCGTAGCTATACTTGTTGTTAATAGATCTGTAAGAGTATTATTCCGATAGATAATTCTTCTATAGATTTCATTAATATCCGAGGTCACTAGTTTATCCTCATCTATATGATAGATTGGTCTCAACTCAGGAGGAAGAACTGGTAATAGACACAAAACCATCCATTTTGGTTCTATATTTGTTCGAATAAAATGCTTAGCCAATTCCATGCGTCTAAGCAAAAAATCTTTTCTTCTTCCAACTTTTCGATCTTCCCATTCGTTCCCCGTGGGTTCTTCTTCCTCCAATTCTTTCCATTCTACCAACGAATAATCTATAATAATTCGTAAATCTAGATTGGCTAA